AAAAGTAATTTGGTACCATCTGCTAGAGCTTGAAGAATTCCCAAAGGTCCTGCGTATTCAGGACCGATACGTTGTTGTATACCCGCGGATATTTCTCTTTCTAACCAAACAATGACTAGTACACCTATTGTAATTCCTAATACAGGAGTAAAAATAGGGATAAGCACCCATATGATCCCATAGACCTCTTTTAAGGATTCCAATCTAGAAAAAGAATTGATAGCTTGTACTTCTGTTGTATCAATTATCATTTTAACGATCAACTTCTCCCATAATGATATCTATACTACCTAGTATCGTCATAATATCAGCCAATTTCATTCTTTTAACTAACTGAGGAAGAATTTGCAAATTAATAAATCCCGGCGGCCTAATTTTATATCGCCAAGGAAAAACACCCTTATCTCCTATCAAAAAAATTCCCAATTCTCCCTTTGGTGCTTCGACTCTCGCATAAAGTTCTTGCTTCGACAATTCAAAAGTCGGAGAAGGTTTTTTACTAATGAATCGATAGTCAAACTCATTCCATACAGTATCTTTTACTCTATCAAAGCGGCGGATTTCTAAATTTTCATAGGGCCCTCCCGGAATTCCTTCTAGGGCCTGTTGAATAATTTTTATGGATTCTGTCATTTCGCTGATTCGTACTAAATAACGAGCTAACGAATCCCCCTCTTTTTGCCATTGGACTTCCCAATCAAATTCATCGTAACACTCATAATGATCAACTTTACGAAGATCCCATTCTATTCCGGAAGCTCGTAGCATTGGTCCCGACAAACCCCAATTTATTGCTTCCTCTCCACCAATAATGCCTACTCCTTCAACTCGTTCTAAAAAAATGGGATTCCGTGTAATAAGCTTTTGATATTCAGCAATTCCTGTTAAAAAATAATCGCAAAAATCCAAACATTTATCTATCCAGCCATGAGGTAAATCAGCAGCGACTCCACCAATACGAAAAAAATTGTGCATCATCCGCATACCGGTGGCAGCTTCGAATAGGTCATATATTAATTCTCTTTCTCGAAAAATATAGAAGAAAGGAGTCTGCGCCCCAATATCTGCCATAAAAGGGCCAAGCCATAACAAATGCGAAGCTATACGACTTAACTCCAACATAATGACTCTGATATAACTGGCCCTTTTAGGGACTTGAATATTGCCTAATTGCTCTGGCGCATTTACAGTTATTGCTTCTGTGAACATAGTAGCTAAATAATCCCAACGTGTTACATAAGGCAAATATTGTATAATTGTTCGATTTTCCGCAATTTTTTCCATACCTCTGTGTAAATAACCCAATATTGGTTCACAGTCAATAACATCTTCACCATCTAGAGTAACAATGAGTCGAAGAACACCATGCATTGATGGGTGGTGAGGTCCCATATTGACTATCATGAGGTCTTTTCTTGTAGATGGTACAGTCATAGGTTTTTCCCGATTCATTCTTGCATGAATTGCTGAAAGCGAAAAGAAGTTCATCAAACTTTAAGCGAATCATTCAAACTAACTCTTCAAATTAACGAGTTTTTCTTTCTCGAATATCCAACTGCCCTATTAATTCTTTATAACGCACTCTATTTTTTTTTGACAAATAAGCCAGCAACCGTTGACGTTTTCCCAGAATTTTCCGCAGACCTCTCTGAGATAAATAGTCTTTTTTGTGCAATTCCAAATGTGAAGTAAGTCTCCGTATCTTATTGGTGAAACTTACTACTTGAAATTCAACAGATCCTCTGTTTTCTTTGTTTTCTTCTTGTTCTTTCAAAATAATGGAAATAAATGAATTTTTTACCATAAAAGAATTTGACACTCCCCTTTTTACAGATATTGATTTTATTGATCAGTAATAATAATGTCAGAAATTTTAATGTAGTATACACAATAATCATAGTTTATTTATATTCATTTTATCAATTAACATTAATTAATTTATCAATTAACATTAATTAATCCGATTTTTGAGTTCATTTGGATAGTGATACAAAAAGACGATAGCAAATAGTTTAGTACAAAGATTCTGCTGATTAATTTATAGCTTTAATTGATACGCCATTTCCTTATTTTTTATCCTAAACTGGGATGTAAGACAGTACATGTGTGCATCGGGTTACTTGCATATAACATGGATATTACAGATCACGGACAGCAGAAAAAATGAAAAATATGATTGATAGAACAATAGAAGATATAGGAAACTCAAAAATTGAAATTAGGGATACATATATATCCTTAACATACTAAAGCGGCTCCCATTATTGGTGTCAAACCAATAGCGATTCATACAAGCTAAATCCTCTAATCGATAATTAGGCCAAAAAAAGAACTTTAATTTTATTAATTCATTTTTTTTTCTGTCAAAATTTTCACTTTCATCCAAAAATTGACTCCATTTTTTTATCTTGTTCTCCTTGCAAAAGAATTTCTTTCTATGCACATTATTTTGATTCTTTAAATTGAAGGAAATTAGAATTCTCAATTCTCTACGACGTCTAGACGATAAAATTTTTTCAGGAACAAGCAAATCAGAATTCTTTTTGTCTCTATTTAGAGTTTTATGTCTTGGAATGGATTCATCAAAATGATTCTTAGCAACATTTTGGGGGTTTCGGTATCTTTGATTACTTTGGTGTTTACTTTTATGAACCAACGAAATACCTATGATTTGATACATAAAAAACTGTCCGTCATTTTTTACAGATAGACGGGCGGGTTCCATAATTAATATTCCCTTTTTTGTTAATTGTGTAAGATTTAAACGTCTCCTCATTATATCCAAATTCATTTCTTTCCTTTGAATATAGGATATAGAAATTTTTCTTACATTTATTAGGCTAACCAGGAGACCATATATCTGGATATTATTCATCATTTTTTGATTCAATTGATTCAAACGTCCAGTCCATCTTAATTGCAAAGGAAAATCTCCTTTGAGTAATATTTGTAGTTTTTCGATCGATTCTAAAAGGGATTCTTCAATATTGTTTTGATTCTTTAATTCAAAATATTGTTTTGAATTGGATGGACTAAAATTGAAAAAATCCTCATCCTCTTCGTGCTTTCCCTTGATATTTTGATTTTCACTAAAATTTGGATTGATATTCAAATTAAAAAGAAGTAAGTTGCTTGGAATAAACCAAGGTTTCTCTTTATATTTATGATAAAGTATCAAAAACTCTGGAAATAAAAAAAATTTCGGATTTGATATGGGGCGATTTAAGATTAAGAATTTTTCATTCATTCCCATCCAATCAAAAGACATTCCCATCCAATCAAAAAAGACCCTTTTGTAATTGATTTCGGAATTTGAATCAATCGGAAGATAAAAAAGACCATTATTCGGAATTTTATCCCTTATTTGGATTTGGTCCTTATTAGATTCAACCTGAATATTTGTATTCAATTTCCAACCCAAATATTTTCTATCTGTATTTTTTTCCATATATATAATATCACTTTTTCCTAGATAATTCTTGATAGGAATATTTTTGAGTATGTTAACAGTTTTTTCTTTATTTCTGGTGGAATTTTCTTGCTTCTTATTTGGTTCTAATGATGATCTATAAATATAGGACTTCTTATTAGTTTCAGAATGAATATATTTATATGATAAACGATCATATCTATAGTTTTTTTGAAAATTCTCTTCTTTATTTGATAATAAATAGACTTTCAAATTTTGTTTTTTTTTGTAATCAAATAATTGGTCTTTTTCATAGGAATACCATTTATTTAGATCCTTATTTTGAGATGGCTGGCATTGATTTTTTCCATTTCGCCATTTTTGTGGGACTAATCTAGACCATGTAATCTGAGATAAATCGTATTGATAATGACCTCTTAACCAGTTTTTCCATGGATTCATTCCATAATTTGGAAGTTTCTTATGTCTTACTTCGTAATCAAAGATTCCTTGTCTTCCAAAAAAATCCTTTATTTCATTCTTAAGAAAAAAAGACGGTCCATTGTACTGAAGAATAGATCTTAACTTATTGAAGTTAATAGCCTGGGTTTGTGATAATTTTAAAAATACATATTTTTGTGACAAGTAAGATAACTCAAAAAAAATATTTGACTTCCGCTTACTATTTCTAAGATTATCAAAAGCCTTTTTTATAGTCCTAGTCGAAATAAAGTCAATTTGATTTTGTTTTGTTTTATTAATCTTTTCTTTATTTGTTTCGTTATTGTCAATGTATTTCTCAATAATTTTTTTTGTTGATTCCATAAAAAGTTGTAGAGCGATTCTGCGCATATTAATGATACATAGAAAGATATCTATGTATATTTTTTCAATGAAAATTTTAACTATTAATTCAATATTATTTCTTTTTAATATTTTCCAAATTTTTGGGAGTGCTTCTCCATTATTCTTTTTATTTATTTTTTTTTTCAGCGTTACTGTTTTTTTATTTTTTTTCATTATTTCTATTTGATTTCTGATTGTGTTTCTTCTATCAATTCTATGTTTCATTTCTTCTTCTGTCTGTGAATAATTTGTCAAACCTTTAGGTCGATTTTGACTAAGTGATTCATGAATTATCTTATTGCTGATTATAGAATCCTTTTCTCTTTCAGTTTCATTTGATTCATATATTTCTCTCGTTATAAATAATGGAATTTTCTTTCCTTTTAAAAGTTCTTTTAGTATTTGTTTTACAAAGAAAAAGACTTTTGCTTCTTTTTTTTTTATTTTTTTTAAAGCTCTTCGAATTCTAAAATTGAATTTTCTGATTTCGACTTTATAGTCTATATCTTTAAAAATGGGTTCAAAAAACGAAGGTGTTTTTCGCGGAGGACCAAAAGGATATTCCGTTTCCATTCCCAAAACTGTTAAAAAACAAGAATCAAAATCATCTTGTTGCTTTCGATCTCTATCAGAGAGTCGTAGCTTAGATCTGTGCCAAGGTTTCAAATGAAAAGGATATAGGATTTTTATCTGAAAACCTTCGATTAACCAATTTTTAGGAAATTCCGTTTTGGAGAATTGAAGA